TGAAGAATCAACATCAAATTTGAAAGGAATTTCTTTATTTCCGGAACAAATACGAATTGATTCAGAAGATCCAGAAAAAGTTTTGAAATTTTTAATCGAAAGAGTCATAATTGATCCCATCATTCAAACAATATGCGATACAGCCATAATTCCTCCCATGGAAAAAACAACTCGAAAAAAATCGATTGGAATAAATAAAAAAGTCCCCCGATGGTCATACAAATTATTCAGCGAGGTAGAACAACTCGGAAAAACAGCAACAACGGAAGAGGGGGAAGAATGGATAATAGATCATCAAATTCGCTCGAGGAAAGCGAAACGTATAGTTCTTTTTACGCGGGGTCCAGAGAATGCCGACCCTAGTATCAAAACGAAGCCTGATGAAAAAGAAGAAGTGTATATGATAGATTATCCCTATGAAGCGGATTTTCGTCGAGACATAATCACAGGCTCTATGCGTGTTCAAAGACGTAAAACCCTTACGGGGAAAATGTTTCCCTTATATCCGTATTCCCCACTTTTTTTCGACAGAGTAGGATTTTCTTGGGATGTTCTTTTCGAACCATTCATATTATCAGTAATTGAGATTTCCGACCTAATACAAGACATTTTTAGAAAGGGTATAAAAGGAAGCGTAGCAAAAAGAATAAAGAGGTTGAAAAAACAAAAAAAAATATACATGGAGGAAAACAAAAGCTACGAAGAAATTAAAAAAGAAGTCAATGAAATGGAAAAGGGGCGGGACGGGCAGACGGAAATGGAACGAATAGAAAGGACACGAGAAAGAATATCAGACCTCTATGATATCCTTATTTATGCTCATGGAATAAGAGCTTTTATTTTACTAATTCAGTCGAGGCTTAGACAATCTATTGTATTACCTTCATTGATACTAGCTAAAAAGATTGTCCGTTTCTTATTACGCCAAGAGTCCGAGTGGGAGCAGGATATAAGGGAGATGAATAAAGAGGTGTATGTTATATGCACCTATAATGGTATGCCATTACTAGAACCAGGAAGAAACAGAATTTTTCCTAAAAACTGGGCCACAGAGGGTATACAAATAATGATACGATTTCCTTTCCGTCTGAAACCTTGGCACCGATCTAAGATACGACCTTCTCGTAGGGATCCAAATCCAAAGCAGGAAAGTCCTGCTGCTTTTTTAACGATTTGGGGACTGGAAACTGACCGTCCTTTTGGTTCTCCTCTCGTAGGACTTGGTATTTTGTTTTGTTATTATTTTGGACCCCCTTTGAAAAAACTCCAAAAAACAATTCTAAAATGGAGTTTTCGAGTTCTAAAAAGTTTCAAAGAAAGAACCCAATTTTTGTTTCTAAAGGTCCAAAAAGAACCAAAAAAATGGAGAGAGGATTCGAGTGAAATAAAAAAAGATTCTATAATCAATAATCAGATTATTCATGAATCAGCCATTCAAACCCGATCTATGGATTGGATAAATTATTCACTGACAGAAATAAAAATGAAAGATCTGACTGATAGAACAAGCACAATCAGAAATCAAATAGAAAGAATTACAAAAGACAAGAAAAATGGATTTCGAACTCTAACGATAAATATTAGTCCTAACAAAACAAGTTATGGTGCTCAAAAATTAGCACCACTAAAAAAGACTTTTCAGATATTAAAAAGAAGAAATGATCGATTAATCCGTAAATCACATTATTTTATAAAATGGATCGTGGAAAGGATATACACGGATATCCTTCTAGAGAGCTTTCCATATATCATTAATCGTCTTACTAATAGTCTTTATAGGCCCATGATCATTATAAAACTTTTTCGTAAATTCAAAAAAAAATCGATTTTTGATACAAAAGATAAAAAGATAATTGAGCGTATTTCAACTATACAAAAAAAACTTTCACCTTCTCGTATTCGTCATAAGATTCAGACGAAGTCGGCGGTTTCTTTTAAATTATCCCTAGTGTCACAGGCCTATGTATTTTACAAATTATCACAAACCCAGGTTATTAACTTGTATAAGTTAAGATCTGTCCTTCAATATGACGGAGCATCTTTATTTCTTAAGAATGAAATAAAAGATTCTTTTCGAAGACAAGGAATAATTTCTTCCGAATTAAAGCATAAGAAACTTCAGAATTCTGGAATGAATCAATGGAAAAATTGGTTAAAGAGTCATTATCCGTACGATTTATCTGAGCTAAAATGGTCTAAATTAGTACCGCAAAAATGGCGAAATAGAGTCAATCAACATTGTAGGGTTGAAAATCCAAATTTAATCAAACGGGATTCATCTGAAAGAGAGGAAAAGGTTTCGTTATTGCTAAATAAAAACGATCATTTTCAAAAAATGTATAGATATGATCTTTTAGCATATCAATCGATTTATTATGAAGATAAGAAGGACTCATATAATTACAACATACATAAACCGAAATTTGTTGATATGGGGGGGAGTATCCCTATTACTAATTTTATAAGAAAAGATTATTTTATGTATATAAAAAATCCAGATAGAAAATATTTTGATACGAAAGGTCTTTTTTATCTCAAAATTAATAAAGATAAAGAAATCAACCCATCCAATCAAAAAAAGAAAAGAAACCCTTTTGATTGGATGGGAATGAATGAAGAAAGACTAAATCGTCCTGTATCGAAGCCGATACCTTGGTTATTCCCACAATTAGAGTTATTTTTTAATGTATATAAAATGAAACCCGGGTTTATACCAATTCATTCACTTCTTTTTCATTTTAATGAAGATGTTAGTCAAAATCAAAATATCACTAAAAAGAAAAAAGGGGATCTTATACTATCAAATGAAAAAGAAAAAAAATCTTTTGAATTAGAGAATCAAGAAGAAAAAAAAACCATAGGTCAAAGAGATCTCGCATCAGATGCCCAAAACCGAGGGAACCCCGAATCTGTTCTCTCAAACCGACAAAAATTTATGGAAGAACTTTATACGAAATCAGATATGAAAATGGGTAAAACGAAAAATCAACCCAAAAGCATTTGGACTTGGGAAATAGACTTAGATGCGTTCATGAAAGGATCTTTTGCTTTGCAATTGAAATGGCTGCTGAGTCCTTTGACTATGGAATTATTCGATTATGCGCTGTCCGTACTTGAATGGGAAAAGGAAAGCAGAATGACAACAAAGTTTGGTTTCGGCTTTATTAAGAAGGAGGAGTTAACTCTGGATCCAATGCTAATCCGGGATTTGAATCTTTCAAAAATCCTAAAAGAGGGAATATTTATTATCGAACCAGTTCGTATACCTGTAAAACATAATGTAGAATTTATTATGTATCAAACCATAAGGATTTCTTTGGTTCATGAGATTAAACAAAAAAAGAATCAAAAAAGATACAGAGAAAATATGGATAAGAATCATTTTGAGGAATCGATTGCAAGACATCAAATGATGACGAAAAATAGAAACAAAAATCATTATGATTTGCTTGTTCCTGAAAATATTTTATCGTCTAGACGGCGTAGAGAATTGAGAATTCTAATTTGTTTCAACTCAAGGAATAGTAATTGTGTGGATAAAAATGCAGTATTTTGCAATGGGAACAAGGTAAAAACCTGTGGTCAATTTTTGGATGAAAGCAAAGATCTTGATAGAGATAAAATGAAATTAATTAAATTAAAATTCTTTCTTTGGCCCAATTATCGATTAGAAGATTTAGCTTGTATGAATCGCTATTGGTTTGATACTAATAATGGTAGTCGTTTCAGTATATTAAGGATACATATGTATCCACGATTGAAAATTGATTGATGATACAATTGTCTTATATATCCCCTACCATATATATCTATCGGGTGGATAAAAAGCCGCGCACATGCCTTGTCTTACATCCTTTTTTGATACATTGAATACTAATTCAATGACGTATCAATTAGATCATAAAATGAATCAATAAGGAAATTCGGATTGATTATTGTGTATACCAGATCAAAATACCTCGCATTATTCTTACTGATCAGTAAAATTCATATTCGTAAAATAGTAAATTAATAAAAAAATTGACGAAGTTATATATATTTCAATTTCAATAGTTCAGTTATGACAAAAAATTTAGTTATTTCGCAAGAAGAAAAGAGGGGATCTGCTACATTTCAAGTATTCTGTTTCACCAATAAGATACGGAGACTTAGCACACATTTGGAATTACACAAAAAAGATTATTCATCTCAGAGAGGTTTACGGAAAATTTTGGGAAAACGTCAACGACTTTTGGCTTATTTTTCAAAAAAAAATATAGTACGTTATAAAGAATTAATCAGTGAATTGAATATTCGAGAGATAAAAAATCGTTAATTTGAACAATTATTTTCTTTGATTTATTCTATTTTCAATTTTGATGAACTTATTTTCGTTTTCAACAATTCATGGAAGAATAAATATGGAAAAATTTATGACTAGACCAATTACAAAAAAAGATCTAATGATAGTCAATATGGGGCCTCAACACCCATCAATGCATGGCGTTCTGCGACTTATTGTTACTTTAGACGGCGAAGATGTTATTGACTGTGAACCAGTGTTAGGTTATTTGCACAGAGGAATGGAAAAAATTGCGGAAAACCGAACAATTATACAATATTTGCCTTACGTAACACGTTGGGATTATTTAGCTACTATGTTTACAGAAGCAATAACTATAAATGCACCAGAACAATTAGGAAATATTCAAGTGCCTAAAAGAGCTAGCTATATCCGAGTTATTATGTTGGAGTTGAGTCGTATCGCTTCTCATTTATTATGGCTTGGGCCTTTTATGGCAGATATTGGTGCACAGACCCCCTTCTTCTACATTTTCCGCGAAAGAGAGTTGATATATGATTTATTTGAAGCTGCCACTGGTATGAGAATGATGCATAATTTTTTTCGTATAGGAGGAATCGCTGCTGATCTACCTTACGGTTGGATAGATAAATGTTTGGATTTCTGTGAGTATTTTTTAACAACAATTTCTGAATATCAAACGCTTATTACGCGAAATCCTATTTTTTTAGAACGAGTTGAAGGGGTGGGCATTATTGGCAGAGAAGAGGCAATAAATTGGGGGTTGTCAGGCCCGATGTTACGGGCTTCCGGAATACAATGGGATCTTCGTAAAGTTGATCATTATGAATCTTATGAAGAATTTGATTGGGAAGTTCAATGGCAGAAAGAAGGCGATTCATTAGCTCGTTATTTAATCCGAATTGGCGAAATGGTGGAATCCATAAAAATAATTCAGCAAGCTCTCGAAGGAATTCCGGGGGGACCCTATGAGAATTTAGAAATCCGACGCTTTAATAGAGTAAGAGATCCTGAGTGGAATAATTTTGAATATAGATTCATTAGTAAAAAACCGTCCCCCGCATTTGAGTTATCGAGACAAGAGCTTTATGTAAGAGTCGAAGCCCCAAAGGGCGAATTGGGAATTTATTTGATAGGAGATCAGAATGCTTTTCCGTGGCGTTGGAAAATTCGCCCGCCGGGTTTTATCAACTTGCAAATTCTTCCTCAGTTAGTTAAAAGAATGAAATTGGCTGATATTATGACAATACTAGGTAGCATAGATATTATTATGGGAGAAATTGATCGTTGAAATGCTAATTGATACAACAGGAGTACAAGCTATCAATTCTTTTTCTATATTGGAATCCTTAAAAGAAGTCTATGGGACTATATGGATACTTCTACCTATTTCGATTCTGATTTTTGGAATCATAATAGGTGTACTAGTAATTGTGTGGTTAGAAAGACAAATATCCGCGGGAATACAACAACGTATTGGGCCGGAATATGCTGGCCCCTTGGGAATTCTTCAAGCTCTAGCAGACGGAACAAAACTACTTTTCAAAGAGAACCTTCTTCCATCACAAGGAGATAGGGGTTTATTTAGTGTTGGACCTTCGATAGCAGTCATCTCAATTCTACTAAGTTATTCAGTAATTCCTTTTAGCTATCGACTTATTCTAGTCGATCTAAGTAATGGCGTTTTTTTATGGATCGCCATTTCAAGTATTGCTCCCATTGGACTTCTTATGTCAGGCTATGGATCAAATAATAAATATTCCTTTTTAGGCGGTCTACGGGCTGCTGCCCAATCTATTAGTTATGAAATACCATTAACTCTATGTGTGTTATCAATATCTCTACGTGTGATTCGTTGAGGCATAAATTTTCCACAATTTAGTTTCTTTCGAGAGTTTTCTAAGAATGAACTAAAATACATTGAATAGATACCTTTTTTTTATTCAACCTTCGGGTTGATGAACTAAACCAGATAGTTAAATGAGTGAAAGAAAACAGCTTCGAAATTCGCAGTAAAAAGATTGAGTCTCATTTCCTATGTACAAGAATTACGCCAAAGTTAATAGAAGTAAATAGAAGCCGCAAAGAAAAATTATTTCTATTTACCCCAAGACTGGTTAATTAGTTATCATGGCTTGAAGCGGGTTAAACAAATCAATTCTTTAGAGTTCGTGCTATCGTTTGTATGTATTACTATACATAATAAGAATTCTCGAAAAGATTGAGCAAAACTGAGTGGATGGTTAGGAACACCAAGGTACACAAAGGGTTAGTAATAGAGATTTTTTGAGTTCTCGGAAAAAATTCCACATAAACGAAATACTAATTGGGGCTTTTAATTGGTAGAAATGCTCAAGTAGTACTCCCCAAAATTCCTATCCAGAGTATGCTGCTATCCATCGCAAAAGTAAATGACTATCAGGAACGAAGTAATCCTTTACTTCTTTTTTTTTTTGCTAAAAAACAAAGAAAAAATAGAAAGAATGTAATTGCAAAATTTTTTATTCTTCTTGCTTTCCTATAGCTGTATTAAGAAAGTTACACTTCATGTCATGCTTCATGTTAATTTCTTTTAGTAAGAAAAAGGATAGGGTAATATTCTATGAATCTATTAATATTTCTAAAAAGAGTATTTGGTTTAAATTTAGTCGCAATAAAAAAACGGAAAATTACTAAAAAAAAATATTAATTTAATAAAAAAAGTAAAGGACGAGATCAATTCAGAAGCCCTTTAGTATAGCAGACAGAATTTTATTGGTCTAATTTGGGACCTTTCGATTACTTTTGACTCTATCTATCCTACAAAAATATCAAGATTAAAGAATATCGAAACAGTACTTAGATTTATGTGGGACCCTCGAGGAGCCGTATGCGGTGAAAATCTCATGTACGGTTCTGTAATAGCGATGATAACATTGATCTTATCACCGACTAGAATTATCTAACAGTTTAAGTACAGTTGATATAGTTGAGGCACAGTCAAAATATGGTTTATGGGGGTGGAATTTGTGGCGTCAACCTATAGGATTTCTTGTTTTTATAATTTCTTCTCTAGCTGAATGTGAAAGATTGCCCTTTGATTTACCAGAAGCAGAGGAAGAATTAGTAGCAGGTTATCAAACAGAATATTCAGGTATTAAATTTGGTTTATTTTATGTTGCTTCCTATCTAAATCTACTAGTTTCTTCATTATTTGTAACAGTTCTTTTTTTGGGAGGCTGGAATTTCTCTATTCCGTACATACTCGTTCCTGACCTTTTTGGACTAAACGCAAGAGATGGAGTCTTTGTGACAACACTTGGCATTTTCATTACACTAGCAAAAACTTTTTTGTTCTTGTTCATTTCTATCACAACAAGATGGACGTTACCTAGACTGAGAATGGACCAATTATTAAATCTTGGGTGGAAATTTCTTTTACCGATTTCTTTAGGTAATTTATTATTAACAACTTCTTCCCAACTCCTTTCACTTTAATATAAACAAAATACAAAATTTGATATTCACTAGTAACTAGATTGATAATTTGTCTCAAACAAGAGAAAGAAACAAACAAATTTTTATCGATATTTAGGATATGTTCCCTATGGTAACTGGGTTTATGAATTATGGTCAACAAACAGTACGAGCGGCTAGGTACATTGGTCAAGGGTTTCTGATTACTTTATCCCATGCGAATCGTTTACCGGTAACTATTCAATACCCTTATGAAAAATTGATCACATCAGAACGTTTTCGTGGTCGAATCCACTTTGAATTCGATAAATGTATTGCTTGTGAGGTATGTGTTCGTGTATGTCCTATAGATCTACCTGTTGTAGATTGGAAATTAGAAACTGATATTCGAAAGAAACGATTGCTTAATTACAGTATTGATTTCGGAATCTGTATATTTTGTGGTAATTGCGTTGAGTATTGTCCAACAAATTGTTTATCAATGACTGAAGAATATGAGCTTTCTACGTATGATCGCCATGAATTAAATTATAATCAAATTGCTTTAGGTCGTTTACCAATATCAATAATTGATGATTACACAATTCGAACTATCTTGAATTGGCCTCAATTCAATAAAAAAGAAATACCTTAATCCTTTTTTTATTTGAGTACTTTTTCTTACTAAAAAGAAGGTTGTTATCTAAATTTAACAGATTTTTTCTTTTTGAATCGCTAAACTTAAAATACCAACTATTGATCTGATTGGTTCATGAAAATTACACGAATTGACTTTTTTATTAATGTAATGATTTCAACTAGATTCAAACTGGCCTTTCAGATAAAGAATGTGATTAATCCGTTAACTGTACCTAGATCAATTCGCATACATTAGAATCGCATTCAACTAGGAACGTGCCCTAAATAGATCAACTTATACTAATTTTCTCCTGGTTAGTTCAATAAGATCATGAAAGAGCCCTCTTTTTTATATCTTTTTTTCATCGAATGGATTTACCTGGACCAATACATGATTTTCTTTTAGTCTTTCTGGGATCAGGTCTTATATTAGGAGGCCTAGGAGTTATATTATTTACCAATCCCATTTTTTCTGCCTTTTCTTTGGGATTGGTTCTTGTTTGTATATCTTTATTCTATATTCTAGCAAACTCTCAATTTGTGGCTTCTGCACAACTCCTTATTTATGTAGGAGCTATAAATGTTTTAATCATATTTGCTGTAATGTTCATCAACGGGTTAGAATATGACAAAAGTTTTCGTCTTTGGACTCTTGGAGACCGAATGACTTTGGTAGTTTGTACCAGTATTTTTGTTTTGTTAATTACTACGATTCTAAATACGTCATGGTACGGAATTATTTGGACTACAAAATTCAACCAGATTATAGAACAAGATTTGATAAATAATAGTCAACAAATTGGAATTCATTTATCAACAGACTTTTTTCTACCATTTGAACTCATTTCGATAATTCTTTTAGTTGCTTTGATAGGTGCAATTTCCGTGGCCCGTCAATAAAATTTAAAATCTTTAAAAGTAGCACTTCAAACTAAATTTGAGTCTGTTTCTCTTTTCTCGTATCCATTTCCATTCAATTCTAGTTGAATTGATGTATAATATAAAATAAAAATGTAAATCTATTACTAACATACTTCTTTGCTCTGTATTTCTTTGTTATATTCGAGTGAATAAAATAAATTGTTGTTTATATTGAAATAAATCAAGATTGATAAGGAGTTGCTCAATGATACTCGAACATGTACTTGTTTTGAGTGCCTATTTATTTTCTATTGGCATCTATGGATTAATCACAAGCCGAAATTTAGTTAGAGCTCTTATGTGTCTTGAACTTATATTGAATGCGGTTAATCTTAATTTTGTAACTTTTTCTGACTTTTTTGATAGTCGTCAACTAAAAGGAAATATTTTCTCCATTTTTGTTATAGCTATTGCAGCCGCTGAAGCAGCTATTGGACCGGCTATTGTTTCGGCAATTTTTCGTAATAGAAAATCAACTCGTATTAATCAATCAAATTTGTTGAATAAGTAGTCTTAATCTTATTATTATAGAAATTGGAATAGTTATCAATTCAAATTAGATTCCGGCGTATGTAAAATCTTCAAAAATTTCATAAATCAAAGTATTTTGGCCCTTTTTTCTAAACCGACCCAGAAATAAACTGATTCGACAAATTCTGGTGAATCATCGATTCGTCTGGTCTTTAAATATGTAATTTATTTACATACAATACAGGGTTATACTAGATCGAAAATTTATGCGATTCAAAAACAAAATAAGGTATAGATCCAATGTCACATTCAGTAAAAATTTATGATACATGTATAGGATGTACTCAATGTGTCCGAGCCTGCCCTACGGATGTCTTAGAAATGATACCTTGGGACGGGTGTAAAGCGAAACAAATAGCTTCCGCCCCAAGAACAGAGGATTGTGTTGGTTGTAAGAGATGCGAATCCGCCTGTCCAACCGATTTTTTGAGTGTCCGAGTTTATTTATGGCATGAAACAACTCGCAGTATGGGTCTAGCTTATTAATACGTTCCCGAAAACTCTACTCGAATCCTTTTCAGTTTTGTTTACCGACAAAAACCCGCGCTCGAAATGAAATATATATATTTCTTATTTTGTTCTTATTTCGAGTACGGGTTTTTTAGTCCAAGTGTATTTTGTCTTTACCACGAATTATTTTCCTTGGTTAACCTTAATTGTAGTTTTACCTATATTTGCGGGTTCATTAATTTTCTTTCTCCCTCATAGGGGGAATAAGGTCATTAGGTGGTATACTTTGTGTATATGTATTTTAGAATTCCTCCTAACAACCTATGTATTCTGTTATCATTTTCAACCAGACGATCCGTTAATACAATTGACCGAAGATTATAACTGGATTCACTTTTTTGATTTCCACTGGAGATTGGGAATAGACGGGCTTTCTATAGGACCCATTTTACTGACAGGATTCATCACGACTTTAGCCACTTTAGCTGCTTGGCCAGTTACTCGGGATTCCCGATTATTCCATTTCTTGATGTTAGCAATGTATAGTGGTCAAATAGGATTATTTTCTTCTCGAGACCTTTTACTTTTTTTTCTAATGTGGGAATTAGAATTAATTCCTGTTTATCTACTTTTATCCATATGGGGAGGAAAGAAACGTCTATACTCGGCTACAAAGTTTATTTTGTACACTGCAGGGGGTTCCGTTTTTTTGTTAGTGGGAGTTTTGGGTATCGGGTTATACGGTTCTAATGAACCAACAGTAAATTTTGAAACATTAGTGAATCAATCGTATCCTGTGGCATTAGAAATAATATTCTATATTGGATTTCTTATTGCTTTTGCTGTCAAATCGCCGATTATACCTCTCCATACATGGTTACCGGATACCCATGGAGAAGCACATTATAGTACTTGTATGCTTTTAGCCGGAATCCTATTAAAAATGGGAGCATATGGGTTGGTTCGGATCAATATGGAATTATTACCTCATGCCCATTCGATATTTTCTCCTTGGTTCATGATAGTAGGCACAATACAAATAATCTATGCAGCTTCAGCATCTCCGGGGCAACGTAATTTAAAAAAAAGAATAGCATATTCCTCTGTATCTCATATGGGTTTCATAATTATAGGAATTAGTTCTCTAACAGATACGGGATTCAACGGAGTCATTTTACAAATAATCTCTCATGGATTTATTGGTGCTGCGCTTTTTTTCCTAGCAGGAACGAGTTATGATCGAATACGTCTTGTTTATCTCGATGAAATTGGCGGAATAGGCATTTCAATGCCAAAAATATTCACACTCTTCAGTACTTTTTCGATGGCTTCCCTCGCGTTACCGGGCATGAGTGGTTTTTTTGCTGAATTACTAGTATTTTTTGGAATAATTACCAGTCACAAATATTTTTTAATGCCAAAAGTCCTAATTACTTTTGGCATGGCAATTGGAATGATATTAACTCCTATTTATTTATTATCTATGTTACGCCAAATGTTCTATGGATATAAGTTATTAAATACTGCAAACTCTTCCTTTTTTGATTCGGGTCCGAGAGAGTTATTTGTCTCACTCGCTATCTTTCTCCCAGTAATAGGTATTGGCATTTACCCGGATTTCGTTCTCTCACTATCAGTTGATAAGGTAGAAGCTATTCTATCTAATTTTTTTTATAGATAGTTTTCATTTCAAAAATTTTTTACGTAACGCAAAAAAAACGAATTGGAACTTAAATCGGATAGTTTGATGTTTGTCAGAACCATTTGAATCAAGTAGTATAATGATTCAAATGGTTCTCGACGAGGCTTGCTTTTTTTTATATGTATCTGGAATAGACCCTGTGGTTGTATTCGTTAAATTAAGTCCTTTCTTCAATTCACTTTAAGTGCTTTGTAATATAAATGAACCATAACTATGTAATCCTATTCCTAATAGATTGACCCCAAAATAGCATATCCAAATTATTAGAAATCCTATAGAAGCCACAATTGCAGAATTTTCACTTTTCAAATTTATATTTGTTTTAATATGTAAATAAATCGCGAATATAGTCCAAGTAATAAATGCCCACGTTTCCTTTGGGTCCCAATTCCAATACGATCCCCATGCTTCATTAGCCCATACTGCTCCCGAAAGGATACCTATGGTTAAAAAGAGAAATCCTAGACTAATAACACGGGAACTCCAACGATCTAATTGTTCAATTAACTGGTATCTATAATAATTTCGAATAGAAAAGAGATAGGTGCTTTGTAAAATATTGTTTTTTTCATTTATGTATTGGATCTTATCGAAGAACAAAGACTCGTTTAATAAAAGTTTTATTTTATCAAAAAGACTTATATTGTTTTGAAATGTAATGACTAGAAGAGCTACTGATAATAATGATCCACATAAAAGGGCTGCATAGGCCAATAGCATCATACTTACATGCATCATTAACCACTGGGATTGGAGAGCGGGTACTAATATTGTGGATTGCTTCATTTGAGCTAAAAAGCCCGAAGTAGCAAAGCCTTGGGTAAAAATAGCACCGGGCGCCGTTATTGCACTTAATTTTTTTTTTTGTTTTTTAAAATAAGGAATCATATGAAGAATATAAAAACTCCACGAAAGGAAGATTAATGATTCATATAAATCACTTAACGGGAAATGCCCTGAAAAAATCCAACGAATGCCTAATAATCCTGTTATACAGGAAAAAGTCAGTATCATGCCCTTTTCTAATGAATCATCTAGTTCTACTATTTCGTTGATTACTAAAGTTATTAAATGAATTGTAATTACAATTGAAACGATCGAAAAGGAAATATGCTTGAAAAGGTGCTCTAAAGTTAAAAATATCATTAAGAATATATATATATATAAAAGAGATCCCTCAATTACAAATCATGAAATCGAAATTAAGAATGAAATAAATCTCGTTGTGATTCTTATTCATTCTAGGACTATTAGATTCTTTGTTAGAATCTCTAAAAAGATGTGCCGCTACTCGGACTCGAACCGAGATGCTTTAGCACTGCTTCCTAAGAGCAGCGTGTCTACCAATTTCACCATAGCGGCTTATTTGAAATCATAATAACCGATTTTTCTTTAATCGTCGAGATTGAAAGAGTCAATTCAATGGCGCTATTTTTATAAAAAAGAAAACATTCAAAAATTTTTCTTATCTTTCTTAATGTAGTAATAACTCATTTTTTATCTGTTTATCTTATGAAATAATCAAATTTTTTTGTTTGATCAAAATTTTAATAAACTGAGTAAATATTTCATTCATATAGTCAAATTGTGAGAAAAATGGAAAACATACCTAAACACTTTTTAGAAAGTTCTAAAGAAATGTTTTGATTGCCCAAGCAAAAGTATTCGTACATAATATTCCCCAAAAATTTTATATTGGGCCCGGTCAGTTGATGGGGAAAGTTTTTAATCGAATCCCCATCTCAGAAATAAAAAAATACTAAAAAAAAAAAAAGAAAGATAGTGAAACTTCTAGTTTTCAAACAAAAAAGTACCGTATACGGACAAAAATTTTTTGAGTTTACATATCATATTGATGAGTTCAAAAAAAAAAACATTAATGACTACAAAGCATTAATTTAAAATAGAAAATAAAAATGATTGATTTTTTTCTTTTTTTATCAATATAAATGGTAAAAGAAATTTTGTAGAAGTTTTTTTGAGTCAGATCGATTCAGATTATTCTACCATTTGATTACTTATTTTTCGTATAAAAAAACTTTTTGCATTCCCGGTAGAAAGAGATTTCGCTAATGAAAAAGCTTTTAATGCTGCCGAATATCCTTTTCTTTTCCAAATATTTTTACGAATACGCTTTTTGGAAATTGAAGTACGCTTTTTTGGAACTGCCATTCAAAAATAAATAGGTTATTCATTGTTATCGTTGGATGTGAAAGACATCTATTGTTCAAAGGAAAGGAATCTTGTTGCCCTATTTTTTTTAGTTATAGATGCTTTTTCTATTCTAAGTTTTTTTATAAATATCCTCAAAACTATAAATATATGAAAATTACATAGCAGATTTTGAGAGAATCCCCTTTTCTTATTCAAATTTCTATTTATAAAATACTGTGTACCTTTCAAAATAAAATAAAGAAGCAAGCTTTAGACTTGTACTTCTAGTTTTTGTATGTAACTTTTCTTTCATTATTATTCATGTATTGAATTGAATATTTATTCTTATTTAAAAATTGAAACGAGATTTGTTATTTAGTTTAAAGTGACATGATTTGATATGTTTTTTTTTATTTTATGTTATGTAAAGTTGAAAGTAAAGTCTTGATTAGCATAGAAAAATACAGATATGCTTTATTTGGAATAGAAGATAATCAATCAAAAAGGTTTGTATAGAAATATAATAACGGATTTCATTTAAATAGTTCCTAGTTTTTGACTTCAATTAGGTTATGTATTTTCGTGGATCTTTTTATTCATAGCAGTATCAGACTTAAGTACTTTTTGTTTGGTATAATTTTTTCTTATTTTTCTATTTATGGTATGGATTTTTCAAAATAATCATGAAAAGTATAAAGTTTGGATATTATCTAGATTCATAGGTTTCAATAGTTTAATTAATAAGTATTCACTTTTTTATCATTTGACCAATTAGAACTTCTTGAGTTGAATATTTTTAAAATGCTTATTCTAACAATTTGGATTTTGAATAGAAAGAAAATTATATTATTGCATATCTTAAATTTTTTTTTATTGACCTCGTTCGAACGAGGTAAGAGCCGATGAATCAAAAATCCACTTTTATTTTTTTATGGAAGATATATACCAATATATATGGATCATACCTTTTATTCCACTTACAGTCCCTTTGTTAATCGGAGCAGGACTTCTTCTTTTTCCGACAACAACAAAGAATCTTCGACGTATGTGGGCTTTTCCTAGTATTTTGTTGTTAAGTATAGTTATGATTTTTTCAATCAAATTGTCTATTCAGCAAGTAAATAGCAATTTGATCTATCAATCCGTATGGTCTTGGACCATCAATAATGATTTTTCTTTAGAGTTCGGTTACTTGGTTGATTCACTTACGTCTATTATGTCAATGTTAATCACTACTGTTGGTATTTTAGTTCTTATTTATAGTGACAATTATATGTCTCATGATCAAGGATATTTGAGATTTTTTGCTTATCTAAGTTTTTTCAATACTTCTATGCTTGGCTTAGTTACTAGTTCAAATTTAATACAAATTTATATTTTTTGGGAATTAGTTGGAATGTGCTCGTATCTATTAATAGGTTTTTGGTTTACACGACCTCTTGCGGCAAATGCTTGTCAAAAAGCGTTTGTGACTAATCGTGTAGGGGATTTTGGTTTATTATTAGGAATTTTAGGTCTTTATTGGCTAACAGGCAGTTTTGAATTTCGAGATTTGTTCGAAATATTCAATACCTTGATTTATAATAATGAAGTCCATTTTTTAGTTGGAACTGTCTGCACTTTCTTATTATTTGCCGGCGCAGTTGCCAAATCTGCTCAATTCCCCCTTCATGTATGGTTACCTGATGCTATGGAGGGGCCTACTCCGATTTCGGCTCTTATCCACGCAGCTACTATGGTAGCTGCGGGGATTTTTCTTGTCGCTCGACTTTTTCCTCTTTTGATAGTTACCCCCGCCATACTAAATTTAATCGCTTTAATAGGTATAATAACAGTAGTTTTAGGAGCTACTTTAGCTCTTGCTCAAAAAGACATTAAGAGAGGTTTAGCTTATTCTACAATGTCTCAATTGGGGTATATGATGTTAGCTCTAGGTATGGGGTCTTATCGAGCAGCTTTATTTCATTTGATTACTCATGCTTACTCAAAAGCATTATTGTTTTTAGGTTCTGGATCTATTATTCATTCTATGGAAGCTATTGTTGGATATTCTCCCGATAAAAGCCAGAATATGGTTTTTATGGGGGGTTTAAAAAAACACGTTCCAATCACAAAAACTGCTTTTTTATTAGGTACACTTTCTCTTTCTGGTATTCCACCTCTTGCTTGTTTTTGGTCCAAAGATGAAATTCTTAATGATACTTGGTTGTATTCACCAACTTTCGCAACCATATCCTGGGCTACGGCAGGATTAACTGCATTTTATATGTTTCGCATCTATTTACTTACATTTGAAGGCCATTTAAACGTTCATTTTCAAAATTACAATGGAAAAAAAAGTAGTTCCTTCTATTCAATATCCTTATGGGGTCAAAAAGGACTGAAACCTATTAATAAAAATTTTTGTTTATTAATTTTGTTACCAATAAAAAATAACGAAAGTTTTTCTAAGAATTCATGCGGAGATCTAAAAAAAACGAGGCAATCCTTTCTTATTATTAATAATTCTAACAATCAAAAAATTACGCCATATCCTAACGAATCGGGTAATACTATGTTATTCCCTCTCCTTGTATTGATTTTTTTTACTTTGTTAATTGGAGTCATAGGAATTCCTTTCAATCAAAAAGGCATAGATTTGGATATATTGTCCAAATGGTTAACCCTGTCTGTAAATCTTTTACATCCAAAATTGAAGAATCAAAATTCTTTTGATTGGTCTGAATTTGTGACAAATGCAACCCTTTCAGTTAGTATAGCCTATTCTGGAATAGTTATAGCGTCTTTTTTATATAAACCCCTTTATTCATTCTTACAAAATTTTGCCTTAATTAATTTTTTTGCCAAAAGGCATCCAAAGAGAGTTTTTTCGGACAAAATCAAAAATGTAATATATGATTGGGCCCATCATCGTGGTTACATGGATGCTTTTTATACAAGATACGTAATTCAGAGTGTCAGAGGATTGTCCGAATTCGTTAATTTTTTTGACAGACGAGTAATTGATGGAATTGCAAATGGATTGGGTGTTACAAGTTTTTTTGTAGGAGAGGGTCTCAAGTATGTAGGGGGGGGGCGCATTTCTTCTTATCTTTTTTTGTATTTATTGTATGCATCAATTTTTTTATTAATTTACTATTTTACGAATATGAATTTTACTGATCAGTAAGAATAATGCGAGGTATTTTGATCTGGTATACACAATAATCAATCCGAATTTCCTTATTGATTCATTTTATGATCTAATTGATACGTCATTGAATTAGTATTCAATGTATCAAAAAAGGATGTAAGACAAGGCATGTGCGCGGCTTTTTATCCACCCGATAGATATATATGGTAGGGGATATATAAGACAATTGTATCATCAATCAATTTTCAATCGTGGATACATATGTATCCTTAATATACTGAAACGACTACCATTATTAGTATCAAACCAATAGCGATTCATACAAGCTAAATCTTCTAATCGATAATTGGGCCAAAGAAAGAATTTTAATTTAATTAATTTCATTTTATCTCTATCAAGATCTTTGCTTTCATCCAAAAATTGACCACAGGTTTTTACCTTGTTCCCATTGCAAAATACTGCATTTTTATCCACACAATTACTATTCCTTGAGTTGAAACAAATTAGAATTCTCAATTCTCTACGCCGTCTAGACGATAAAATATTTTCAGGAACAAGCAAATCATAATGATTTTTGTTTCTATTTTTCGTCATCATTTGATGTCTTGCAATCGATTCCTCAAAATGATTCTTATCCATATTTTCTCTGTATCTTTTTTGATTCTTTTTTTGTTTAATCTCATGAACCAAAGAAATCCTTATGGTTTGATACATAATAAATTCTACATTATGTTTTACAGGTATACGAACTGGTTCGATAATAAATATTCCCTCTTTTAGGATTTTTGAAAGATTCAAATCCCGGATTAGCATTGGATCCAGAGTTAACTCCTCCTTCTTAATAAAGCCGAAACCAAACTTTGTTGTCATTCTGCTTTCCTTTTCCCATTCAAGTACGGACAGCGCATAATCGAATAATTCCATAGTCAAAGGACTCAGCAGCCATTTCAATTGCAAAGCAAAAGATCCTTTCATGAACGCATCTAAGTCTATTTCCCAAGTCCAAATGCTTTTGGGTTGATTTTTCGTTTTACCCATTTTCATATCTGATTTCGTATAAAGTTCTTCCATAAATTTTTGTCGGTTTGAGAGAACAGATTCGGGGTTCCCTCGGTTTTGGGCATCTGATGCGAGATCTCTTTGACCTATGGTTTTTTTTTCTTCTTGATTCTCTAATTCAAAAGATTTTTTTTCTTTTTCATTTGATAGTATAAGATCCCCTTTTTTCTTTTTAGTGATATTTTGATTTTGACTAACATCTTCATTAAAATGAAAAAGAAGTGAATGAATTGGTATAAACCCGGGTTTCATTTTATATACATTAAAAAATAACTCTAATTGTGGGAATAACCAAGGTATCGGCTTCGATACAGGACGATTTAGTCTTTCTTCATTCATTCCCATCCAATCAAAAGGGTTTCTTTTCTTTTTTTGATTGGATGGGTTGATTTCTTTATCTTTATTAATTTTGAGATAAAAAAGACCTTTCGTATCAAAATATTTTCTATCTGGATTTTTTATATACATAAAATAATCTTTTCTTATAAAATTAGTAATAGGGATACTCCCCCCCATATCAACAAATTTCGGTTTATGTATGTTGTAATTATATGAGTCCTTCTTATCTTCATAATAAATCGATTGATATGCTAAAAGATCATATCTATACATTTTTTGAAAATGATCGTTTTTATTTAGCAATAACGAAACCTTTTCCTCTCTTTCAGATGAATCCCGTTTGATTAAATTTGGATTTTCAACCCTACAATGTTGATTGACTCTATTTCGCCATTTTTGCGGTACTAATTTAGACCATTTTAGCTCAGATAAATCGTACGGATAATGACTCTTTAACCAATTTTTCCATTGATTCATTCCAGAATTCTGAAGTTTCTTATGCTTTAATTCGGAAGAAATTATTCCTTGTCTTCGAAAAGAATCTTTTATTTCATTCTTAAGAAATAAAGATGCTCCGTCATATTGAAGGACAGATCTTAACTTATACAAGTTAATAACCTGGGTTTGTGATAATTTGTAAAATACATAGGCCTGTGACACTAGGGATAATTTAAAAGAAACCGCCGACTTCGTCTGAATCTTATGACGAATACGAGAAGGTGAAAGTTTTTTTTGTATAGTTGAAATACGCTCAATTATCTTTTTATCTTTTGTATCAAAAATCGATTTTTTTTTGAATTTACGAAAAAGTTTTATAATGATCATGGGCCTATAAAGACTATTAGTAAGACGATTAATGATATATGGAAAGCTCTCTAGAAGGATATCCGTGTATATCCTTTCCACGATCCATTTTATAAAATAATGTGATTTACGGATTAATCGATCATTTCTTCTTTTTAATATCTGAAAAGTCTTTTTTAGTGGTGCTAATTTTTGAGCACCATAACTTGTTTTGTTAGGACTAATATTTATCGTTAGAGTTCGAAATCCATTTTTCTTGTCTTTTGTAATTCTTTCTATTTGATTTCTGATTGTGCTTGTTCTATCAGTCAGATCTTTCATTTTTATTTCTGTCAGTGAATAATTTATCCAATCCATAGATCGGGTTTGAATGGCTGATTCATGAATAATCTGATTATTGATTATAGAATCTTTTTTTATTTCACTCGAATCCTCTCTCCATTTTTTTGGTTCTTTTTGGACCTTTAGAAACAAAAATTGGGTTCTTTCTTTGAAACTTTTTAGAACTCGAAAACTCCATTTTAGAATTGTTTTTTGGAGTTTTTTCAAAGGGGGTCCAAAATAATAACAAAACAAAATACCAAGTCCTACGAGAGGAGAACCAAAAGGACGGTCAGTTTCCAGTCCCCAAATCGTTAAAAAAGCAGCAGGACTTTCCTGCTTTGGATTTGGATCCCTACGAGAAGGTCGTATCTTAGATCGGTGCCAAGGTTTCAGACGGAAAGGAAATCGTATCATTATTTGTATACCCTCTGTGGCCCAGTTTTTAGGAAAAATTCTGTTTCTTCCTGGTTCTAGTAATGGCATACCATTATAGGTGCATATAACATACACCTCTTTATTCATCTCCCTTATATCCTGCTCCCACTCGGACTCTTGGCGTAATAAGAAACGGACAATCTTTTTAGCTAGTATCAATGAAGGTAATACAATAGATTGTCTAAGCCTCGACTGAATTAGTAAAATAAAAGCTCTTATTCCATGAGCATAAATAAGGATATCATAGAGGTCTGATATTCTTTCTCGTGTCCTTTCTATTCGTTCCATTTCCGTCTGCCCGTCCCGCCCCTTTTCCATTTCATTGACTTCTTTTTTAATTTCTTCGTAGCTTTTGTTTTCCTCCATGTATATTTTTTTTTGTTTTTTCAACCTCTTTATTCTTTTTGCTACGCTTCCTTTTATACCCTTTCTAAAAATGTCTTGTATTAGGTCGGAAATCTCAATTACTGATAATATGAATGGTTCGAAAAGAACATCCCAAGAAAATCCTACTCTGTCGAAAAAAAGTGGGGAATACGGATATAAGGGAAACATTTTCCCCGTAAGGGTTTTACGTCTTTGAACACGCATAGAGCCTGTGATTATGTCTCGACGAAAATCCGCTTCATAGGGATAATCTATCATATACACTTCTTCTTTTTCATCAGGCTTCGTTTTGATACTAGGGTCGGCATTCTCTGGACCCCGCGTAAAAAGAACTATACGTTTCGCTTTCCTCGAGCGAATTTGATGATCTATTATCCATTCTTCCCCCTCTTCCGTTGTTGCTGTTTTTCCGAGTTGTTCTACCTCGCTGAATAATTTGTATGACCATCGGGGGACTTTTTTATTTATTCCAATCGATTTTTTTCGAGTTGTTTTTTCCATGGGAGGAATTATGGCTGTATCGCATATTGTTTGAATGATGGGATCAATTATGACTCTTTCGATTAAAAATTTCAAAACTTTTTCTGGATCTTCTGAATCAATTCGTATTTGTTCCGGAAATAAAGAAATTCCTTTCAAATTTGATGTTGATTCTTCAGCAAATTCATCGATTAAAAGACTCAATTCTCTTGCTAATGATTTTTTATCCAATGTATATATTTTCTGTCCCAATTTCTCTTCCAATTTCTGGTCCAATTTCTGGACCAAATTCTCTTCCAATGTAGCTATTTTCCCTTCCAATTTCTGGTACAATTCTTCAAAATTATGAACATTAAGTTCCTTACCCGTAAAAAGAAGGATACTATGAACTTTATTGAGTTTATTTAGAAAATTTGTCTCTATCGAATTTTTGACTGCAGTTTCATTTAGGATTGAAGGTAAATAAAATTTTTTAATTATTCCCCGATAGGATCCGTTTAAGAGAGGATCATATATTTTAGGCAAGTATTCTTCTTTAGTTTTATTATTGCATAATCGAGTCTTTTTTTCGAGTACATCCAGATAAGGAGATCCTCTGTCTAGGGCTTCCATTCTATCTCTAAACTCGTTCCCTAGGTTCCTCCATTTTTTTTCGTTGGTATAAATCCAACAAGAATAATTATGCAGTTCATCATAGAAGAATTTATCCAGTTCATCACAGACGCATTTTTTTGTTGTAAAAAAATAAAAATACATTTTTTGTCGTAGCATTTCAAAAAAAGCCGATAAACTGTATGGATATGTAAAAGAAATTCTTCGTTTTCCATCACTTTGACATGTATAAAAAAAATATTGTGACATTTCATTTCTTACAGTATGTTCGAATCGATAATTTTTTATATATCGCAATGGACGATTCCATCGTTTATAGTCGAAAAGAAGACTTACAGGGGGTTTTTCAAACCAGAAGGGGTCTTTATCTTCTTCTTTTAAGTGAAAGTGGAATTCATCCTTTGTTTTGTCCTTTCCATTCACTCGGATCCTTTCCGTTTCATCGATTTTGTCCGGATCCTCCCTTTCTTCCGAAAAAAGGGAAGGAGAAGAATCTTCTTCGGTGAATCCCTCTTGTTCCTGTTTAGTCCCCTTCGTTTCGAAAGTTGTTTCTATTTCTACATCTCTTTCTTTCTCACTTCGCCCCCTTTCTGTCGTTTTTGAGGTTTCGTGCAGTTTCCTACTAAAAATGGGTGACGGCATTCTGCCTAAAGAGTAGACACAGCTAATAAATAAGAGAATACTAAAGATTCGATCCATAGAATCTATCAAGTCTAAAACAAAGTACTTCAATTCTGACACAAGGTACTTCAATTCTGACACAGAGTACTTGTACTTCTTATACCTCTTAGA